ATGGCCCCAAACCCACGAAAACACCACCCCCTATTAAAAATAGTTAATAACTCCCTAATTGATCTCCCAACACCACCAAACATTTCCACATGATGGAACTTCGGTTCCCTCCTAGGAATCTGCCTAATTACACAAATCTTAACCGGCCTACTACTAGCCATACACTATACTGCAGACACTACTATAGCCTTCTCATCCGTAGCTCATACATGCCGAAACGTACAATACGGATGACTACTACGAAACCTACATGCCAACGGAGCCTCATTCTTCTTCATTTGTATTTACCTTCACATCGGCCGAGGCTTCTACTACGGTTCATACCTCTACAAAGAGACATGAAACACAGGAATCCTACTACTCTTAACCCTCATAGCCACAGCCTTTGTAGGCTATGTACTGCCCTGAGGCCAAATATCATTCTGAGGGGCCACAGTCATTACAAACCTATTCTCAGCTGTCCCCTACATCGGACAAACATTAGTAGAATGGGCATGAGGTGGCTTCTCCGTAGATAATCCAACCCTAACCCGATTCTTTGCTCTACACTCCCTACTACCATTCATAATTGCAGGAATAACTATAATCCACCTCACCTTCCTGCACGAAACCGGCTCAAACAACCCCCTAGGAATCTCATCAAATTGCGACAAAATTCCATTTCATCCTTACTACTCTTTTAAAGACATTCTAGGTTTCACCCTAATACTTATCCCACTCACAACCCTAGCATTATTCTCTCCAAACCTACTCGGAGACCCAGAAAACTTCACCCCAGCAAACCCACTAGTTACACCCCCGCATATCAAGCCAGAGTGGTATTTTTTATTCGCCTACGCTATCCTACGCTCAATCCCCAATAAACTAGGCGGAGTACTAGCCCTAGCTGCCTCCGTCCTAGTACTATTCCTATCCCCACTTCTCCACAAATCTAAACAACGTTCAATAACATTCCGACCACTATCCCAATTACTATTCTGAACCCTAGTGGCCAACCTATTTATCCTAACATGAATCGGAAGCCAACCAGTAGAACACCCATTTATTTTAATCGGACAAATAGCATCAACCACCTACTTCACCATCCTCCTAATTCTCTTCCCCACCATCGGAGCCCTAGAAAACAAAATACTAGATAACCACTAAATAATACTCTAATAGTTTATCAAAAACATTGGTCTTGTAAACCAAAGACTGAAGATTAGACTTCTTCTTAGAGTAACCCTCAGAAAAAAAGGAATTGAACCTTCATCTCCAACTCCCAAAGCTGGCATTTTACATTAAAACTATTTTCTGAACCTCCCTAGACTGCCCGAATCGCCCCACGAGCCAACCCCCGCACAAGTTCTAACACCACAAACAAAGTCAACAACAAACCCCACCCAGCAATTAAGAACATACCAACACCCCACGAGTACAACACTGCCACCCCACTAAAATCCAACCGCACCGACAAAATTCCAACACTATCAACAGTAACCACCCCAAACTTCAAATATTCATCAAAACCCCCTACAAACATACCAACAATCAACACTAAAACCAAACCAACAGTATACCCTACCACCCGTCAATCCCCTCATCCCTCAGGATACGGATCAGCTGCCAAGGACACCGAATACAAGAAAACCACCAACATCCCACCTAAATATACCATAAACAACACCAACGACACAAAAGACAACCCCAAACTTAACAACCAACCACACCCCACCACAGAAGATAACACCAAACCAACTACCCCATAGTAAGGAGAAGGGTTAGATGCAACTGCTAACCCACCCAAAACAAAACACACCCCCAAAAAAAACATGAAATAAGTCATAAATTCTTACTTGGCATTTACCCAAGACCTGCGACTTGAAAAGCCACCGTTGTTCAATTCAACTACAAGAACCAAACTCCTATTTTTTCTTTAATTTTTTTTTTTTATTTTTTTTTAATTTTTATAAGCCCAACTCCTCGACCTAGCCTCTCCAAGCCCCCCCCCTACCCCCCCCACGACGAAAAATTTTTCAAAAAAATCGTCGATTTATGTTATATATGCATTAAAATCAATGTCTTAATCACATTAAAATCCATGTATTAGGACGGTAAATTCATGCTTTAAGACATAATATGTATACGCTCATAAGAATATTATAGTACATTATACTTTCAAGTACAGTAAAATCCATGGACCAAGGACCCACAAAGCAAAAACCTCGTCCTACAGACAGGAACAACCCTAGCTTCACACTTAACAGTACGGAGTACGAATATTCCAGACCAAATATGGACCATAAGCTCACGGGCAGCCCTCCGGTGTTTGGGGATCAAAATGAGACACTCTCTCGACGGACCGGTACCTTCGGACCCGGTTATTTATTGATCGTTCACCTCACGAGAGATCAGCAACCCGGCGCCAGATCCCCTAATCACGACCAGCTTCAGGATCATTCTTTCCCCCTACACCCCTCGCCCAACTTGCTCTTTTGCGCCTCTGGTTCCTACATCAGGGCCATTAATTGATTAATCCATGGAAATTGCCCTTTGATGAGACATTCAAACTATTTGAGTATACTCAGTACTTGTTCGGGTCACCGACAGGTCACTGGACAGCTGGTTCTCTAAGGGGGTTTCTTCAACGGGCCCTGCCAGGAGGCTTCATCAAACGCCCTTGGTCGATTTATTTGAGCCCGATGGTCCTCGGTCAATTTCTACTGCTTGCTAGAATCCCTCAATGATACGGTGTCAGGGGTCCGGGGAATCATTTTAACACTGATGCACTTTGCCTGACATTTGGTTATGCTAGGAGTACAGCCCGACCACAAAAATAGTTCATTTTCCTTGTTACCTCCAACCAAATCGGACCTCAAAATATGGCGTCATGGCGTAGCACGGTAAAGTAATGATCTGACATAGATTGTGCAATACCAAAGATTTCAACCACCGAGAACACATGACACTTAAACCCAATCTAGAACAAAGGTTTATTAGCCGGGCAAGTATGTCTTCACCAAGTATATAATCACTCTTATCACCCTAAAACGGGATGATCCTGCCCACACCCTTTCCATTAAGACTAAGACTATTTATTGAATGTACGAGGGACATAAAGTATATAAATATACTCATCATGGAAATTCAATTAATAAATTAATTAAATTTCAACAAAAAAACATTTTTTTTTACTTTTATTACTTTTTTACTTCCACAGCACCTTATACCCCAATTCCCTTATAATACCCGCACCACTTTTTCCCCATTCTCCCCAACAAAACATACTATTCCACCCCAAAAAAACCAATAAAAACATAACCCAAACAAAAAAAACGCCAAGTCCCTGTAGCTTAATCACAAAAGCATAACACTGAAGATGTTAAGATGGTTCACAAACCCATGGACAACAGACTTAGTCCTAACCTTACAGTTAATTCTTGCCAGACATATACATGCAAGTATCCGCACGCCAGTGTAAATGCCCACACTCCCTACTCATACAAACAAGGGAAAAGGAGCAGGTATCAGGCACACTTAAATGTAGCCCAAGACGCCTTGCAAGGCCACACCCCCACGGGTATTCAGCAGTAATTAACATTAAGCAATAAGTGTAAACTTGACTTAGCCATGGCAACCCTACAGGGCTGGTAAATCTTGTGCCAGCCACCGCGGTCATACAAGAAGCCCAAATTAACTGTCACCGGCGTAAAGAGTGGTCTCGCATTATTACCCAACTAAGGCCGAAGTACAACTGAGCTGTCATAAGCCCACGATGTACCTAAGAACATCCTCAAAACGACCTTAGCACAAATGATTAACCAAACACCACGAAAGCTAAGACACAAACTGGGATTAGATACCCCACTATGCTTAGCCCTAAATCCAGATACTCACCCCTACTAGAGTATCCGCCCGAGAACTACGAGCACAAACGCTTAAAACTCTAAGGACTTGGCGGTGCCCCAAACCCACCTAGAGGAGCCTGTTCTATAATCGATAACCCACGATACACCCAACCCCTTCTAGCCCAAAGCAGCCTACATACCGCCGTCCCCAGCTCACCTTCCCTGAGAGCCCAAACAGTGAGCACAACAACACCTCGCTAATAAGACAGGTCAAGGTATAGCCCATGAAGGGGAAGAAATGGGCTACATTTTCTAAACATAGAAGACTTACGAAAGGGAGTTTGAAAAAACTCCTAGAAGGAGGATTTAGCAGTAAAGAGGGATAAGAACGCCCTCTTTAAACCGGCTCTGAGGCACGTACATACCGCCCGTCACCCTCCTCACAACCCACAAAACTTGTAAATAACAAATCAAACAGGTGAAAGACGAGGTAAGTCGTAACAAGGTAAGTGTACCGGAAGGTGCACTTAGCATCAAGGCGTAGCTATAATTCAAAGCACTCAGCTTACACCTGAAAGATGTCCACCACCTGGACCACCTTGAAGCCTACCCTAGCCCAACCACCATACCTGAAAGCAAGCAAAAACCAAACGTAAATATTAAACTAAAACATTCTCCCGCCTAAGTATAGGCGATAGAAAAGGCAATAGGAGCTATAGACTCTAGTACCGTAAGGGAAAGATGAAATAACAATGAAAACCTAAGCAACAAACAGCAAAGATAAACCCTTGTACCTCTTGCATCATGATTTAGTAAGAACAACCAAGCAAAATGAAATTTAAGCTTGCCATCCCGAAACCCAAGCGAGCTACTTACAAGCAGCTATCCATGAGCGAACCCGTCTCTGTAGCAAAAGAGTGGGAAGACTTGTCAGTAGAGGTGAAAAGCCTAACGAGCTGGGTGATAGCTGGTTGCCTGTGAAACGAATCTAAGTTCTCCCTTAATTTCATCTCCAAAGACACACTAACTCTATCGTAGAAATTAAGAGTAATTTAAAGGAGGTACAGCTCCTTTAAAACAGAATACAATCTCCCCCAGAGGATAAGAACTACTGATAAACCCCTGTAGGCCTTCAAGCAGCCATCAACAAAGAATGCGTCAAAGCTCTAACCACAAAAAAATTCAAACACATATACGACTCCCTCACCAATAACAGGCTAACCTACCCAAAGTAGGAGAATTAATGCTAGAATAAGTAACCAAGGAAACTCTTCCTTCTAAAGCACAAACTTACATACCACATTATTAACAGACTAACTTATACTATAACTAACACAAGACCAAGTATCTAATAAAACTGTTAAACCAACTCAGGAGTGCTACACTAGAAAGATTTAAACCTGCAAAAGGAACTAGGCAAACCCAAGGCCCGACTGTTTACCAAAAACACAGCCTTCAGCATACCAAGTATTGAAGGTGATGCCTGCCCAGTGACAAAAAGTTCAACGGCCGCGGTACCCTAACCGTGCAAAGGTAGCGCAATCAATTGTCCCATAAATCGAGACTTGTATGAATGGCCAAACGAGGTCTTAACTGTCTCTTGCAGGTAATCAGTGAAATTGATCCCCCCGTGAAAAAGCAGGGATGAACCCATAAGACGAGAAGACCCTGTGGAACTTAAAAACCAGCAGCCACTCCTAATCCCAACAAAAGCCTATCAGGCCCACCAACAAAAACAACTGGCCCGCATTTTTCGGTTGGGGCGACCTTGGAGCAAAACATACCCTCCAAAAATAAGACCACCCCTCTTTACCAAGAGAAACTACTCCACGTACTAACAGTAACCAGACCCAGTACAACTGACCAATGAACCAAGCTACCCCAGGGATAACAGCGCAATCCCCCTCAAGAGCCCATATCGACAGGGGGGTTTACGACCTCGATGTTGGATCAGGACATCCTAATGGTGCAGCCGCTATTAAGGGTTCGTTTGTTCAACGATTAATTAGTCCTACGTGATCTGAGTTCAGACCGGAGCAATCCAGGTCGGTTTCTATCTATGACTAACTTCTCCTAGTACGAAAGGACCGGAAAAGTAAGGCCAATACCCCAAGCACGCCTTCCCCAAAAGTAATGAACACATCTAAATTACCTAAAGGACCCCCACTATTAACCCTAAACAAGGGCGGCTAGCGTGGCAGAGCTTGGCAAATGCAAAAGGCTTAAGCCCTTTCCCCAGAGGTTCAAATCCTCTCCCTAGCCCCATGACCTACCTCATTATATCCCTATCATACATAATTCCAATCCTCATCGCCGTAGCCTTCCTGACATTAGTCGAACGAAAAATCTTAAGCTATATGCAAGCCCGAAAAGGCCCGAACATCGTAGGCCCATTCGGACTATTGCAACCAATCGCAGACGGAGTTAAACTATTTATCAAAGAACCAATCCGCCCATCCACATCTTCCCCCCTCCTATTCACAACAACCCCAATCCTAGCCCTACTACTAGCCCTCACAATTTGAATCCCGCTCCCCCTACCGCATCCCCTCACTGACATGAACCTGGGATTCCTATTCCTTCTAGCTATATCAAGCCTAGCAGTATACTCAATCCTATGATCTGGTTGAGCCTCAAATTCAAAATATGCACTAATCGGAGCCCTCCGGGCAGTAGCACAAACCATCTCATACGAAGTGACATTAGCCATTATCCTCCTGTCAACAATTCTATTAAGCGGAAATTACACCCTCACTACCCTAACCACCACCCAAGAGCCATTATACTTAATTTTTTCATCCTGACCTCTCGCAATAATATGATACATTTCCACTCTAGCTGAGACAAACCGGGCACCATTCGACCTTACAGAAGGAGAGTCAGAATTAGTCTCAGGATTCAACGTAGAATACGCCGCGGGCCCATTCGCCCTTTTTTTCCTGGCAGAATACGCAAACATTTTATTAATAAACACAATAACGGCCATCTTATTCCTAAATCCCAGCTCTCTAAACACCCCCACAGAGCTCTACCCCGCTGTCCTAGCAACAAAAACCCTGCTACTATCTTCAGGGTTTCTATGAATCCGTGCTTCCTACCCACGATTCCGTTATGACCAACTCATGCACTTACTATGAAAAAACTTCCTCCCCCTTACACTTGCCCTATGTCTCTGACACACAAGCCTACCAATCTCCTTTGCAGGCCTACCCCCTTACCTAAGGAAATGTGCCTGAACGTATAAGGGTCACTATGATAAAGTGAACATAGAGGTATACCAGCCCTCTCATTTCCTCATAAGGATTAGAAAAGTAGGAATCGAACCTACACAAGAGAGATCAAAACTCCCCATACTTCCTTTATATTATTTCCTAGCAAGGTCAGCTAAAAAAGCTATCGGGCCCATACCCCGAAAATGATGGTTAACCCCCTCCCTCGCTAATGAGCCCACATGCAAACCTAATCTTTTCCACAAGCCTAATTACAGGGACAGTAATTACAATAACAAGCAATCACTGAATAATAGCTTGAACGGGCCTAGAAATCAACACCCTTGCAATTATCCCCCTCATCTCAAAATCCCACCATCCCCGAGCCACCGAAGCAGCAATCAAATATTTCCTAGTCCAAGCAGCCGCTTCAACCTTACTTCTATTTTCTGGCACAATTAATGCCTGGCACACAGGACAATGAGATATTACACAACTAACTCAACCAACAGCCTCCCTACTACTAACAACAGCAATCTCTATAAAACTAGGCCTAGTACCATTCCACTTCTGATTCCCAGAAGTACTTCAAGGCTCTACCCCAATCACTGCACTTCTATTGTCAACAATAATGAAACTCCCCCCAATTACCATTATACTTATAGTATCACATTCCCTCAACCCAACCTTGATAACCACACTAGCAATTCTCTCAGCCGCACTGGGAGGATGAATAGGATTAAACCAAACTCAACTACGAAAAATCCTTGCCTTCTCATCAATTTCCCACCTAGGATGAATTACTATCATTACAATTTACCACCCTAAGATAGCTCTACTGACCTTCTACCTATATTGCCTAATGACTATCCCAATTTTCCTCACCATCAACACAACCAAAACCCTAAAACTAACCACAATAATAACCTCCTGAACAAAAATACCCACAACTAATGCAACCTTAATACTAACCCTGCTATCCCTGGCAGGGTTACCACCGCTTACAGGCTTCCTACCAAAATGACTCATTATCCAAGAGCTAACTAAGCAAGAAATAACCGTCATAGCTACAACCATCACTATGCTATCCCTACTGGGCCTATTCTTCTACCTTCGCCTAGCATATCATTCAACAATCACCCTTCCACCAAACCCCACAAACCGCATTAAACAATGGCACACTAACAAACCAGCAAGCATTATAATCGCCATCCTAATACCCCTATCGACACTCTTGCTACCTATATCACCTACAATCCTAACCACACTTTAAGAAACTTAGGATAGACCTAAACCAAAGGCCTTCAAAGCCTTCAACAAGAGTTAAACCCTCTTAGTTTCTGCTAAGACCCGCAGGACACTACCCTGCATCTTTTGAATGCAACTCAAACACTTTAATTAAGCCAGGGCCTTTCCTAGATAGATGGGCCTCGATCCCACAAAAATCCTAGTTAACAGCTAGGCGCCCTAAACCAGCGAGCTTCTACCTATACATCAACAACTAAGGCCCCGGCATATTTTAATATACATCAATGAGCTTGCAACTCAATATGAACTTCACTACAGGGCCGATAAGAAGAGGAATTAAACCCCTGTAAAAAGGTCTACAGCCTAACGCCTTAACACTCGGCCATCTTACCCGTGACACTAATTAACCGCTGACTATTCTCAACCAACCACAAAGACATTGGAACACTCTACCTAATCTTCGGAGCATGAGCAGGCATAATTGGAACTGCCCTCAGCCTACTTATTCGAGCAGAACTAGGACAACCAGGAAGCCTACTAGGAGACGACCAAATTTATAACGTCATCGTAACTGCCCATGCCTTCGTAATAATCTTTTTTATAGTGATACCAATCATAATTGGAGGATTTGGAAACTGACTAGTACCCCTTATGATTGGAGCCCCAGACATAGCATTCCCCCGAATAAATAACATAAGCTTCTGACTACTACCCCCTTCCTTCCTACTACTACTAGCATCCTCCACAGTAGAAGCAGGAGCAGGAACAGGATGAACAGTGTATCCTCCATTAGCTGGCAACCTTGCCCACGCAGGGGCTTCAGTAGACCTAGCCATCTTCTCGCTACACCTAGCCGGAGTCTCATCAATCCTAGGCGCCATTAACTTCATCACAACTGCCATCAACATAAAACCCCCTGTCCTATCCCAATACCAAACTCCCCTATTCGTATGATCTGTTCTCATTACTGCCGTACTACTACTACTATCCCTACCTGTCCTTGCTGCCGGCATCACCATACTACTAACAGATCGAAACCTAAACACTACATTCTTCGACCCGGCCGGAGGAGGAGATCCAATCCTATACCAACACCTCTTCTGATTCTTCGGACACCCAGAAGTGTATATCCTTATCCTACCCGGATTCGGAATTATTTCACACGTCGTCACATACTATGCAGGTAAAAAAGAACCTTTCGGCTATATAGGCATAGTATGAGCCATACTCTCAATTGGATTCCTAGGCTTTATCGTATGAGCCCACCACATATTCACAGTTGGCATAGACGTAGACACCCGAGCATACTTTACATCAGCAACTATAATCATTGCAATTCCAACAGGAATTAAGGTCTTCAGCTGACTAGCCACACTACACGGAGGTACAATCAAATGAGACCCCCCTATATTATGAGCCCTCGGATTTATCTTCCTGTTTACAATTGGAGGCCTGACAGGAATTGTTCTAGCTAACTCCTCATTAGACATTGCCCTACACGACACCTACTACGTAGTTGCCCACTTCCACTACGTATTATCAATAGGAGCTGTCTTTGCCATCCTAGCAGGGTTTACTCACTGATTCCCACTATTTACAGGATTCACCTTACACCCAACCTGAGCTAAAGCCCACTTTGGGGTAATATTTACAGGCGTAAACCTAACCTTCTTCCCACAACACTTCCTAGGCCTGGCAGGCATGCCCCGACGATACTCAGACTACCCAGACGCTTATACCATATGAAACACCATGTCATCAATCGGATCACTAATCTCCATAGTCGCCGTAATCATATTAATATTTATTACATGAGAAGCCTTTGCCTCAAAACGAAAAGTCCTCCAACCAGAAATAACAGCCACTAACATCGAATGAATCCACGGCTGCCCTCCACCCCACCACACTTTCGAAGAACCAGCCTTTGTCCAAGTACAAGAAAGGAAGGAATCGAACCCTCACATGATGGTTTCAAGCCAACCGCATCAAACCACTTATGCTTCTTTCTTATGAGACGTTAGTAAAACAATTACATAGCCTTGTCAAGGCTAAATTACAGGTGAAAACCCAGTACATCTCACATGGCCAACCCATCCCAACTAGGATTCCAAGACGCCTCCTCACCCATTATAGAAGAATTAGTAGAATTCCACGACCATGCCCTCATAGTCGCACTGGCAATCTGCAGCTTAGTCCTGTACCTACTCGCACTAATATTAATAGAAAAATTATTATCGAACACCGTAGATGCCCAAGAAGTAGAATTAATCTGAACAATTCTACCAGCCATCGTCCTAATTCTACTCGCTCTCCCCTCCCTCCAGATCCTCTACATGATAGACGAACTAGACGAACCCGACTTAACACTAAAAGCCATCGGACATCAATGATACTGAACATACGAATATACAGACTTTAAAGACCTCACATTTGATTCATACATAATCCCCACACCGGAACTCTCCCCAGGACACTTCCGACTGCTAGAAGTTGATCATCGTATAGTCATCCCAATAGAATCACCCATCCGAGTTATCGTCACAGCAGACGACGTCCTGCACTCCTGAGCAATTCCCACACTAGGAGTTAAAACTGACGCAATCCCAGGCCGACTAAACCAAACATCATTTATTACCACCCGCCCAGGAATTTTCTATGGCCAATGCTCTGAAATTTGTGGTGCTAACCACAGCTTTATACCAATCGTAGTAGAATCCACCCCTCTCACCCAATTCGAGAACTGATCCTCACTACTATCTTCTTAATCATTAAGAAGCTATGCAACAGCACTAGCCTTTTAAGCTAGAGAAAGAGGAAAACAAATACCTCCTTAATATATGCCTCAACTCAACCCCCATCCATGATTTTACATTATACTCATAACATGATTCATCCTCTCTCTAATTATTCAACCTAAAATCCTAGCATTTCTTCCCACTAACCCAGTCCATGATAAACCCACAACAAACGCAAAAACCCACCCATGAACCTGACCATGAACCTAAGCTTTTTCGATCAATTTACGACCCCATCACTACTAGGAATTCCACTAATCCTCATTGCTATATTATTCCCAACCTTACTTATCCCATCCCCAAACAACCGATGAATTACCAACCGACTCTCTACAATTCAATCATGATTACTACACCTAATTACCAAACAACTAATAATTCCCCTAAACAAGAAAAGCCACAAATGAGCCATAATCCTTACATCCCTGATGACACTATTATTAACCATCAACCTACTAGGACTACTACCATACACCTTCACTCCTACAACCCAATTATCAATAAACATAGCACTAGCATTCCCACTCTGACTCGCTACTTTCCTCACAGGCCTACGAACCCAACCCTCAATCTCCCTAGGCCACCTGCTACCTGAAGGAACCCCCACCCCCTTAATCCCAGCACTAATTTTAATCGAAACTACTAGCCTACTAATCCGCCCACTGGCCCTAGGAGTCCGACTAACTGCAAACCTAACAGCAGGACACCTACTAATTCAACTAATCTCAACAGCCGCCATTGCCCTGCTACCAATCATACCCACAATTTCTCTACTCACAACGTCCATCCTAATACTACTAACCCTACTAGAAGTCGCAGTAGCCATAATCCAAGCCTACGTCTTCGTCCTACTGCTAAGCCTTTACTTACAAGAAAACACTTAATGGCCCACCAAGCACACTCATACCACATAGTAGATCCAAGCCCCTGACCAATTTTCGGAGCAGCTGCAGCCCTATTCACCACCTCCGGACTGGTATTATGATTCCACCACAATTCATCACTACTCCTCATTCTAGGATTAACATCCATATCCCTGGTTACCCTACAATGATGACGAGACATTATCCGAGAAAGTACCTTTCAAGGTCACCACACACCACCCGTACAAAAAGGGTTACGATACGGCATAGCACTATTCATCACATCAGAGGCATTCTTCTTCCTAGGATTCTTCTGAGCATTCTTCCACTCCAGCCTAGCCCCAACCCCAGAACTAGGCGGACAATGACCCCCAACAGGGGTTTACCCACTTGACCCACTAGATGTTCCCCTATTAAACACAGCTATTCTACTAGCCTCAGGCATCACCGTGACATGAGCTCACCACAGCATTTCAAATGGAGCCCGAAAACAAGCAATTCAAGCACTTACTCTAACCATCATACTAGGTTTCTACTTCACAGCCCTACAGGCAATAGAATACCACGAAACCTCATTCTCAATCGCCGACAGCGTATATGGCTCAACCTTTTTCGTCGCCACAGGCTTCCACGGACTACACGTAATCATCGGATCAACCTTTTTACTAATCTGCCTACTACGCCTAATCAAATTCCACTTCACCTCTGACCACCACTTTGGATTTGAAGCAGCAGCCTGATACTGACACTTCGTAGACGTCATCTGATTATTCCTCTACATATCCATCTACTGATGAGGATCCTACCTTTCTAGTATAATAATTACAATTGACTTCCAATCTATAGAATCTGGTATAAGCCCAGAGAAAGGTAATTAACATAATCACATTCATACTCACCCTATCCCTCATCCTAAGCACAACCCTAGTAACACTAAATCTCTGACTAACCCAAATCAACCCGGACTCAGAAAAATTATCTCCATACGAATGCGGATTCGACCCACTAGGATCCGCCCGACTCCCATTCTCTATTCGATTTTTCCTAGTAGCCATCCTATTTCTACTGTTCGACCTAGAAATTGCACTCTTACTACCACTTCCATGGGCAACTCAACTCCAATCCCCCACCTCTACCCTAATATGAACCTTCATTATTATCCTCCTCCTCACCCTAGGATTAATTTATGAGTGAATACAAGGGGGCCTAGAATGAGCAGAATAACTATAGGAAGTTAGTCTAACAAAGACAGTTGATTTCGACTCAACAAATCATAGCTACACCCTATGACTCCCTCTATGTCCCCCTTACATCTAAGTTTCTACTCAGCATTCACATTAAGCAGCTTAGGTTTAGCATTTCATCGAACACACCTAGTATCAGCCCTACTATGTTTAGAAAGCATAATATTATCAATATATATCACCCTTTCAATCTGACCAGTAGAAAACCAAATAACATCATCATCCTTAATACCAGTACTTATATTAACATTCTCAGCCTGCGAAGCAGGCACCGGCCTGGCCATATTAGTTGCCACCACACGAACCCACGGCTCAGATCAACTCCGCAACCTAAACCTACTACAATGCTAAAAATTATTATTCCAACAATCATACTCATCCCCACAACCCTGCTAGTACCACAAAAATTTTTATGAACAACCTCCACCATTTACAGCATACTAATCGCCAGCATTAGCCTACACTGACTAACCCCAACATATTATCCCTACAAAAATCTAACACAATGAGCAGGAATCGACCAAATCTCATCACCCCTATTAACACTATCATGCTGATTACTACCCCTCATAATTATAGCGAGCCAAAATCACCTACAGCAAGAACCAACCTCACGAAAACGAACATTCATCACAACTATAATTGCAGTACAACCATTCATTATCCTAGCATTCTCAGCAACAGAACTCACAATATTTTATATCTCATTTGAAGCAACCTTAATTCCAACCCTAATCATAATCACGCGATGGGGAAACCAACCAGAACGCCTAAGTGCAGGAATTTATCTAATATTCTATACTCTAATCAGCTCCCTCCCCCTATTAATCACAATCCTTTATATTCACACCCAAACAGGCACACTCCAACTAACACTATTAACCCTAACCCACCCACACACCACAAACCACTGATATATATTACTCTCAACAGTAGCTCTACTAACAGCATTCATAGTAAAAGCCCCACTATATGGACTACATCTATGACTACCAAAAGCCCATGTAGAAGCTCCAATTGCCGGATCAATACTACTCGCCGCCCTTCTACTAAAGCTAGGGGGCTATGGAATTATACGAACCACAATCTTAACAGGCCCCCTATCCAACTTCATCCACTACCCATTTCTAACCCTAGCCTTATGGGGGGCACTAATAACTAGCTCAATCTGCCTTCGCCAAACTGACCTAAAAGCACTCATCGCCTACTCCTCAGTAAGTCACATAGGCTTAGTCGTAGCCGCAACCACAATCCAAACCCAATGATCATTCTCAGGAGCAATAATCCTAATAATCTCCCACGGATTAACATCCTCAATGCTATTCTGCCTAGCAAATACTAACTACGAACGCACACATAGCCGAATCCTCATACTAACACGAGGATTACAGCCTATCCTCCCCCTAATAGGCATTTGATGATTACTAGTCAACCTAACCAACATAGCCTTACCACCAACAACAAACCTAATAGCAGAACTAACAATCATAACCGCCCTATTCAACTGATCTTACCTAACACTTATCCTAACCGGCCTAGCAACACTACTAACCGCCGCATACACCCTGTCCATACTACTTATAACCCAACGAGGTGTCTTACCAACACACCTTACATCCATCCAAAACTCCAACACACGAGAACACCTACTAATAACCCTCCACATTATCCCCCTACTAATACTTATTCTAAAACCAGAACTTATCTCAAGAACTTATTAAGCAAGTATAGTTTTAATCAAAACATTAGATTGTGATCCTAAAGACAGAAGTTAAACCCTTCTTACCTGCCGAGGGGAGGACAAATCCAACAAGAACTGCTAATTCTCGCCCCTGAGCTTTAAAACTCAGTCCCCTTACTTTTAAAGGATAATAGCAATCCATTGGTCTTAGGAACCACCCACCTTGGTGCAAATCCAAGTAAAAGTAATGGATACTACACTACTCCTAAACACCCTCACACTCCTCACACTAACCACTATCCTCACACCCACACTACTCCCCCTACTATCAAAAAAACTCCAAAACTCTCCAACAACCATCACCAACACAGTAAAAACCGCCTTCATAATCAGCCTAGTACCAATAACACTATTCGCATATCTAGGAATAGACAGCATCACCTCTTGCTGAGAATGAAAATTCATCATAAACTTCAAAATTCCCCTTAGCCTAAAAATCGACCAATACTCCACAATATTCTTCCCAATTGCACTATTCGTAACATGATCTATCCTTCAATTTGCAACATGATACATAGCTGCAGACCCACACATCACAAAATTCTTTTTCTACCTCCTAATATTCCTAATCGCCATACTAACCCTAACCATCGCCAATAACATATTCCTACTATTCATCGGCTGAGAAGGTGTAGGAATCATATCCTTCCTGCTAATCGGTTGATGGCATGGCCGAGCAGAAGCCAACACAGCTGCCCTCCAAGCCGTATTATATAACCGAATCGGAGATATCGGCCTCATCCTAAGCATAGCATGACTAGCATCAACCCTAAATACCTGAGAAATCCAACAAACCCTCACCCCCACCCAAACCCACACAGCCCCCCTACTAGGCCTCATCCTCGCCGCCACAGGAAAATCTGCCCAATTCGGCCTACACCCATGACTACCCGCTGCCATAGAAGGCCCAACCCCAGTATCCGCCCTACTCCACTCCAGCACAATAGTAGTAGCCGGAATCTTCCTGCTTATCCGTACTCACCCTATATTCAACAATAATCAAAAAGCCCTAACTCTATGCCTATGCCTAGGTGCCCTATCCACATTATTTGCTGCCACATGTGCCCTAACACAAAACGACATCAAAAAAATTATTGCTTTCTCCACTTCAAGCCAACTAGGACTAATAATAGTCACCATCGGACTAAACCTGCCTGAGCTGGCTTTCCTACACATTTCAACCCACGCCTTCTTCAAGGCTATATTGTTCCTATGCTCGGGCTCAATCATCCACAGTCTAAACGGAGAACAAGACATCCGAAAAATAGGAGGCATACAAAAATTTCTACCAGTAACCACAACATGCCTCACTATTGGCAACCTAGCTTTGATGGGGACACCGTTCCTAGCAGGATTTTACTCAAAAGACCTAATCATCGAAAACTTAAACACCTCCTACCTAAACACATGAGCCCTAGCACTGACTCTACTTGCCACAGCATTCACCGCAACCTACACCCTACGCATAACCCTAATAGTCCAAACAGGACACACCCGAACAATCACCATCACGCCTATAAACGAAAACAACCCTACAATCATCAACCCCCTCACCCGACTTGCTCTAGGTAGCATCCTAGCAGGCCTACTAATCACCTCATATATTATCCCAACCAAAACACCCCCCATGACTATACCCATAGTCACAAAGACTGCAGCCCTCATCGTCACAACCCTAGGCATTATCGTAGCATTAGAACTCACAAACCTAACACAATCGTTAACCCAGCCAAAACAAAACATTTACCAAAACTTCTCCATCTCATTAGGCTACTACAACCCACTAGCTCACCGCCTAACCACAGCAAAAATACTTAAAAATGGGCAGAAAATTGCTACCCACCTAATCGACCTCTCCTGATACAAAAAACTTGGCCCAGAAGGTCTTGCCAACCTACAACTAATGATTACTAAAACCTATACTACCGCACACACAGGATTAATCAAAGCCTACCTAGAATCATTCGCCCTCTCCATTCTCATCATCCTATTCTACCTAAATTAACACCAAACTA